GATGGTCAGAGGCGAATTGAAAGCTAAGCAGTGGTAATTAGAAAGACCCCCCGGGGAAAAATAGAGATGTCTCCTACGTTACCCGTAATATGTGCAAGTATCGACGTAATTTCATAGAGTCATCCGGTCTGAATGCTACATGAAGAACATAAGCCAGATGACGGAACGGGGAGACCTAGGATGTAGAAGATCATAACATAAGTGATTCGGCAGATTTGGATTCCTATATATCCACTCATGTGGTACTTCATCATACGATTCATATAAGATCCATCTGTCTAGATATCATCATATACATCTAGAAAGCCGTATGCTTTGGAAGAAGCTTGTACAGTTTGGGAAGGGGTTTTGATTGATAAAAAAGAAGAATCTACTTCAACCGATATGCCCTTAGGCACGGCCATACATAACATAGAAATCACACTTGGAAAGGGTGGACAATTAGCTAGAGCAGCAGGCGCTGTAGCGAAACTGATTGCAAAAGAGGGTAAATCGGCCACATTAAGATTACCATCTGGGGAGGTCCGTTTGATATCCAAAAACTGCTTAGCAACAGTCGGACAAGTGGGTAATGTTGGGGTGAACCAAAAAAGTTTGGGTAGAGCCGGATCTAAGTGTTGGCTAGGTAAGCGTCCTGTAGTAAGAGGAGTAGTTATGAACCCTGTAGACCATCCCCATGGGGGCGGTGAAGGGAGAGCCCCAATTGGTAGAAAAAAACCCACAACCCCTTGGGGTTATCCTGCGCTTGGAAGAAGAAGTAGGAAAAGGAACAAATATAGTGATAGTTTTATTCTTCGTCGCCGTAAATAGGAACATTGAAAATCGAATTTTTGGAATTGGAAATAATATGATGGGCGAACGACGGGAATTGAACCCGCGCATGGTGGATTCACAATCCACTGCCTTGATCCACTTGGCTACATCCGCCCCTTCCCTTATCTAGCTAAAGGATTTTCTCTTTTTTCCATTCATCATTATACTTCAGATTAAGATCGAGATATTGGACATAGAATGCCAATTTAAAAAATGGAAAAAAAGGAGTAATCAGCCGTGACACGTTCACTCAAAAAAAATCCTTTTGTAGCTAATCATTTATCGGGAAGAATTGAAAAACTCAACAGGAGGGAGGAGAAAGAAATCATAGTGACTTGGTCTCGGGCATCTGCCATTATACCCACAATGATTGGCCATACAATCGCTATTCATAATGGAAAGGAACATTTACCTATTTATATCACAGATCGTATGGTCGGTCACAAATTGGGAGAATTTGCACCTACTCTCACTTTCGTGAGACACGCGAGAAACGATAATAAATCTCGTCGTTAGTCGTTCTACTAAGTATTCATGTGAAAAGCCTTATCTTATATCTTAAGAGTCTTTATCTTATAGTAAGAGTAGAGGTATATTTATTTTCTTTTTCATAAGACTTAGACTTTTCTGACTTATCTTATACTATGCTTCACCTAGGCACTTATCATTCATTGGCGGGGGAGAACTTTTATGATAAAGAACGAAAATTCGGATAGAGAAGCAAAAGTTTTAGCTCAACATATATATATGTCTGTTTTCAAAGCACGAAGAGTAATTGATCAGATTCGGGGACGTTCTTATGAGGAAACACTCATGATACTGGAACTAATGCCTTATTGGGCATCTTATCCAATTTTAAAATTAGTTTATTCTGCAGCAGCAAATGCTAGTCATAATATGGGTTTAAATGAAGCTGATTTATTTATTAGTAAAGCTGAAGTCAATAGAGGTGCTATTGTAAAAAAGTTAAAACCCCGGGCTCGAGGACGTAGTTATCTGATAAAAAAAACCACTTGTCATATAAAGATTTCTTTAAAATCTAAAATTTAGATTCCTATTTAGAAAAAAATGGATGGAAAAAGAATATAAAAATATGGGACAAAAAATAAATCCACTTGGTTTCAGACTTGGAACAACTCAAAGTCATCATTCTTTTTGGTTCGCAAAATCAAAGAATTTTTCCATGGGTCTACAAGAAGATGAAAGAATACGGAATTATATTAAGGACTATGTAAAAAAAAATAAGAAAATATCCTCAGGTTTCGAAGGAATTGCCCATATAGTAATTCAAAAAAGAATAGATTTGATTCAGGTCATAATCTACATTGGATTTCCCAACTTATTAATAGAAGGACGGACACGGGGAGTCGAAGAATTACAGATGAATGTACAAAAAAAGTTTCATTCTGTAAACCGGAGACTCAATCTTGCTATCACAAGAATTGAAAAGCCTTATGGACAACCTAATATTCTTGCAGAATATATAGCTTTACAATTAAAAAATAGAGTCTCATTTCGAAAGGCAATGAAAAAAGCTATTGAATTAACTGAACAAACGGATACAAAAGGAATTCAAGTGCAAATTGCAGGACGTATCGACGGAAAAGAGATTGCACGTGTCGAATGGATCAGAGAAGGCAGGGTTCCCTTACAAACAATTCGCGCTAAAATTGATCACTGTTCCTATACAATTAGAACTATCTATGGAGTCTTAGGCATCAAAATTTGGATATTTGTAAACCAAGAATAAGAAAATAAGAATAATGGACCTTTCTTTATCTCGCCATTCTGCTCATCGATAAAAAAGATTTAGAAACTCTTTTCTTATTTTTTTCTTAATCAATTAATCAAAGAAAAACAAACAATTATAATTCTATAAGGTTGAATAAAAATTTGATTTACCCTTTGATTTCATTTAGATTTTATTATAATTGCTATGCTCAGTGTGTGACTCGTTAGTTTTTTCTTTAGAGTTTAGAATTTAGATTGAAAAAAGAAAAAAGAAACAGTCTGACCCGACTATAAACTTAGTAACTATCAAAACTCAAGAAACTCAAAACTAAAAACCAACTTATTGCTTCGTATTGTCGAGATCCCAAGAAACAGTCACTATATGACTGAATCGATCATATAGTTGTAGCAACTGAAATTCTTTTAATAAAAAAGAAATCTGATTATGAATTGTGAAAAAAAAAGGGGGATGTGGAAAAATAGAAGGATGATAGAAAGAGAGAATAAAGATATCAATGATATATGATTCCCATATGTATGGTTTATGAAGAATTAACTCATAAAAAAATAAAAAAGGCAGTGTTATAAAGCATCAACATCAATATATAATAAAAATAAAAAATATCTAATTACAAAATTACAATAGAATAAGAAATATACAAATAAAAAATAGAAACTATAGAAGAAAATAAATTAAATAAATGAAATTAAAAAATTAAAATAATAATCTAAATAATTTAAAAATAATTTAATCAATATGGATAATATAGTCTATTATGTAAGATATCAAAGATAGAAGAATAGATAATCTAAATAATAGAAAATAGAGAATAATTGAATCGAGCTTCGGGTTAAGAAAAACTGAGGAGATTAACTCGCAAACAAATAACAAATTTTGTTGAGAGCTCCATTGCAGAGTTCAAAGCCTAAGCATTAATAGAGAAGCTATGGGAACGATGGAACCCGTGATTACATAGGATTTTCTTGAAAACGAATCAATCCTAATGATTCATTGGGTAGGATGGCGGAATGAACCAAAAAAATATATTTATTCTGAATGGTCATGAATTGACCCTACAAATGAAGGAGGAAAGAGTCAATATTCGCCCGCGAAACCTTTCTTTATTTTTCTTTAATTTCAGAATTTCTTTTATTAGAAATTTTGATAAAATAAAAAGATAAAATAAAATAGAAAAACACGCCTAGTTATATATAAAGCTACCTATGTAACAAATTCAAAAATTCAATATTAGTATATTCTTTATTTTGATAGAATGAAATACAGAAATACATGTGTATATTGTGTATATATAATAATATAATATTATATAATATTATTGAATATTATTGAATCATTTCATTCGTGAGGAGCTGGATGAGAAGAAACTCTCATGTCCGGTTTTGCAGTAGAGATGGAATTCAGAAACAACCATCAACTATAACCCCAAAAGAACCAGATTTCGTAAACAACATAGAGGTCGAATGAAGGGAATATCTTGCCGAGGCAATCAGATTTGTTTTGGCAGATACGCTCTTCAGGCACTTGAACCTGCTTGGATCACAGCTAGACAAATAGAAGCAGGGCGAAGAGCAATGACACGATATGCGCGTCGTGGTGGAAAGATATGGGTACGTATCTTTCCCGACAAACCTGTTACTGTGAGACCTACAGAAACACGTATGGGTTCGGGCAAGGGATCCCCCGAATATTGGGTATCCGTTGTTAAACCGAGCCGAATACTTTATGAAATTAGTGGAGTATCAGAAACTGTAGCCAAAGCTGCTATGAAAATAGCAGCATGCAAAATGCCTATACGAACTCAATTTGTTATTTCAGGATAGGTAAACAAAAGTAAAAGAAGAAGGAGTATGGATAATGAAAAAACAACTACGGATTTCTTTATCTCTGGACAGACAATATCTCTTTTTTTTTTCATTATCCCTTGCATTTAAATAAGAGATTAAAATAAAAATGATATGATTCAACCTCAGACCCTTTTGAATGTAGCGGATAACAGTGGAGCTCAAGAATTAATGTGTATTCGAATCATAGGAACTGGTAATCACCGATATGCTCATATTGGCGATGTTATTGTTGCTGTAATCAAAGAAGCAGTGCCCAACATGCCTATAGAAAGATCAGAAATAATTAGAGCTGTGATTGTACGCACGTGTAAAGAACTCAAACGTGACAACGGCATGATAATACGATATGATGACAATGCAGCGGTTATCATTGATCAAGAAGGAAATCCAAAAGGAACTCGAATCTTTGGTGCGGTTGCTCGAGAATTGCGACAGTTGAATTTTACTAAAATAGTTTCATTAGCACCCGAGGTCTTATAGATTCTTATAGATGAAAATAGGACATATCCTATCTATATTCTATATATAGAATATTCAAATATCTGAAATAGATCTGATTAATAGATTGTGTCTCATGTATATACTTTAAATTTCTAAGAAATTTTAATAATGAAAAAATAAAAAAAAAAGAAGCATGTTGATTATATCAAAATTAGAAGGCACCAATAACTATAGTTCATCATGGGTAGGGACATTATTGCCGATATAATAACTTCTATAAGAAATGCTGACATAGATCAAAAAGGAAGAGTTCAAATAGTATCTACTAATATTACTAAAAACATTGTGAAAATACTTTTACGAGAAGGTTTTATTGAAAACGTTCGAAAACATCAAGAAAGTCAAAAAAATTTCTTGGTTTCAACCTTACGACATAGAAAGACTAGGAAAGGGAATAAAATAAAATTAAAACGTATCAGCCGACCCGGTCTACGAATCTATTCCAACTATCAACGAATTCCTAAAATTTTAGGTGGAATGGGAATTGTAATTCTTTCTACTTCTCGAGGTATAATGACAGATCGAGAAGCTCGACTAGAAAAAATTGGAGGAGAAATTTTGTGTTATATATGGTGATTCTCCTGGGGTACCCTAATTTTCTCTTGAACTTACTATTTGTAAAAGAGAGAGGAGAAGTGAATTATAGAACTCTTCCTCTATTAATTAATACTTAAAGGGGGTTCCCTGGAATGAAAGAACAAAAATTGATTCATGAGGGTTTAATTACTGAATCACTTCCCAACGGTATGTTCCGAGTTCGATTAGATAATGAAGATCTAATTCTAGGTTATATTTCAGGGAGAATCCGACGCAGTTTTATACGTATACTACCCGGAGATAGAGTCAAAATCGAAATGAGTCGTTATGATTCAACCAGGGGACGTATAATTTATAGACTTCGCAAAAAAGATTCGAACGATTAGATCATTCTTTGAAACATCCTTTTCGTAGGGATATAATTCGAAGTTCAAAGTTCAAAAATGCAATAAACTAATTTTTGTTTCCAAAAAAATAGATTCAGAATGAAAATAAGGAATGATAAATATGAAAATAAGGGCTTCTGTTCGTAAAATTTGTGAAAAATGTCGTTTGATTCGTAGGCGGGGTCGAATTATAGTCATTTGTTCCAATCTGAGACATAAACAGAGACAGGGGTAATCCTTCTCAAGTTCTAAATCAAGAACTTTTTAAAAGAAAAACCCATGTACATGTAAAAAGAAAGGATTCGTTTTTATATTAAATAGCTATCCCCGTATCTTTCTGATTCTTCTTTCTTTTTCTTTTATTCTTATGAATATGATCTAAATATGATCTAATAAAATATGACAAAACCTATAGCAAAAATTGGTTTACGTAAGAATGCACGTATTGGTTCAAAAAAGAATGAACGTAGAATACCAAAAGGAGTTATTCATGTTCAAGCGAGTTTCAACAATACTATTGTAACTGTTACAGATGTACGAGGTCGGGTGGTTTCTTGGGCTTCCGCAGGTACTTCTGGATTCAGAGGCACAAGAAAAGGAACACCCTATGCTGCTCAAGCCGCGGCATTTAATGCTATTCGTACATTAGTTGATCAGGGTATGCAACGAGCAGAAGTTATGATAAAGGGTCCAGGTCTCGGAAGAGATGCGGCATTACGAGCCATTCGGAGAAATGGGATGCTATTAAGTTTCGTACGTGATGTAACACCCATGCCGCATAATGGATGTCGCCCCCCTAAAAAAAGACGTGTGTAGAAATAATAATTCAAGAGATTCCAAGAGAAATAAATGATTCAATGATCTGATCCAATAATCATAAATAAAAGAAAAATAATAGTATGGTTCGAGAAGAAGTAGCAGGATCCACTCGAACACTAAAGTGGAAATGTGTTGAATCAAGAGTAGACAGCAAGCGTCTTTATTATGGTCGTTTTGTTCTGTCCCCGCTTATGAAAGGTCAAGCCAATACCATAGGTATTGCCATGCGAAGGGCTTTACTTGGAGAAATAGAAGGAACATGTATCACACGTGCAACATCTGAAAATGTTCTGCATGAATATTCTACGATAGAGGGTATTGAAGAATCAGTACATGAGATTTTAATAAATTTGAAAGAGATTGTATTGAAAAGTAATCTCTATGGAGTTAGGGACGCATCCATTTGCGTCAGGGGACCTAAATACATAACAGCTCAAGATATTATCTCACCACCTTCTGTACAAATAGTTGACACGACACAGCATATAGCTAACCTGACAGAACCAATTGATTTGTGTATTGAATTACAAATCAAGAGAGGTCATGGATATCATATGAAATCCACAAATGAATCTCACGATGGAAGTTATCCTATAGATATTGTATCTATGCCTGTTCGAAATGCAAATCATAGTATTCATTCTTATGGGACTGGGAATGAAAAACAAGAGATACTCTTTCTAGAAATATGGACGAATGGAAGTTTAACTCCTAAAGAAGCACTTTATGAAGCTTCTCGTAATTTGATTGATTTATTGATTCCTTTTCTACATGCAGAGGAAGAGTACATGAATTTAGAGGAAAATGAAAACAGATGGAATCTACCCTTTTTTTCCTTTCAAGACAGATTCACTAATCTCAAGAAAAACAAAAAAGGAATTCCATTGACATGTATTTTTATTGACCAATCAGAATTGTCTTCCAGGACCTATAATTGTCTCAAAAGGTCCAATATACATACATTATTGGACCTTTTGAATCACAGTCAAGAAGATCTTATGAAAATGGAAGATTTTCGCATAGAAGATATAAAACAGATATTGGGCACTCTACAGAAGCATTTTGCAATCAATTTACCTAAGAAAAAGTTTTCATTTTAAATCCATTGGAATTTTTTAGTTTTTAGAATTATAAATAAAATAAAAAATAATAGAATAAGTTTTGAATCTCCGACACGGTCCATATATTTGCAGAATAGATACATAATAAGATTGATGTATCTAGGGAAGATCCAGAAGAGGATCTTCCTTAGATACCTATGTCGTGGTATTTAACTTTGAAAAAGACCTAAAGTGAGGGATTTCTCGATAGGTAAAGTTGCTCCAATACCTAACCAAAGAGCTACTGCGGTACCGATCAAAAATACTGTTGTAGCTACTGGACGACGAAATGGATTTTGGAATTTATTGACATTCTCCAAAAAAGGTACTGTCAATAATCCTATTGGTACTGAAACCATTAAAAGAACACCCAATAATTTATTGGGCACTGTGCGAAGTATTTGAAATACGGGAAAGAAGTACCATTCGGGTAATATTTCCAACGGAGTTGCAAACGGATCCGCCGGTTCACCTATCATTGACGGCTCTAGAACTGCTAAACCCACACTACATGCAATAGTGCCTAGGATTACTACTGGAAAAATATATAAAAGATCATTGGGCCATGCGGGTTCTCCATAATAATTATGTCCCATCCCTTTAGCCAATTTAGCTCTTAATACAGGATCATTCAAATCAGGTTTCTTTGTTATTTGGATAGGTTAACTCTTGTGGATACATCCCCCAAAAGAACCGGACATGATAATTTTTTATCATCCGGCTCGAGCAAGAATCAAAAGAATCACAGAAATAGATCCATAGAACATAAATAGGTCCATAGAAAACCTATATTTTATACATATCTACATATATAATGTAGAATGACTCTATGTAATAAACTATTTATCAAATTCCATTTCCCCGAGTTTCAACGATTCATTATTCATTGCAAATAATTCAGTTCTGGCAACAGGGAAATGCTCAATATCCAAGTCGGCTTACAAATTTGATCATGATCAAGTGCTTTTTGGATTGTCTCATATCTTTTGGTTGGTATTTATCCTCACAACATCTCAATTGTATTACATAAACAAAATACAAAGTTTTTACTTGTTACTAATAAAGTCTAGCCCCTGTTCTTCCTTAGATCCCTTATTTAACTCCGATAGTATAATAGATCAGGGTCGATGCAAAGGAAATGAATGCATCTACATACTATAAAAAATTACTAAAAAAAAAAAAAAAAATCAAACAAAGTAAATAAATAGAACATTGGATCATTCCACATCACTTATTCTAGGGATCTTACGGAGCCTGTTCATGTACGACATGATTCGGGTATGATCATAGAAAATATTCTCCTCAAGTTAAAACCGGCCTATCCTATGCTACATAAAGGGACTGACATGATGGTTGGATGTGGAGACACGTTGGGTTGTGAATTCCAACTTGGCGGATAAAATCATATATCTGCATGGACCAATCAATAGTTCAAGTCACACACTCCCATAATCCATCCCCTTTTAGGAAAATATACTTCAACTATTCGATTCGTATCAAATAAAAAATACTTCAGAATTGAATACAAGTATCCAAATAACATGCCTTATTTTTCAATAATACATATTTGTAGCAATAAAAGACTCTTGTTCCTCCCCTATATAATAAATTACAAATATATAATAAATTACAAATATCTATGATCTGCCTTCTCTATAAAGGACCCGAAATACCTTGCTTACGTATCATTGGAAAGTGCATTAACATAAATACGGCAGTAAGAAGAGGCAATACAAAAGTATGTAAACTATAAAAACGAGTCAAAGTGGACTGGCCCACACTAGCACTTCCACGTAATAATTCTACCAAAGGTGATCCTATTATAGGAATAGCTTCAGGTACGCCTGTTACAATTTTTACTGCCCAATAGCCAATTTGGTCCCGAGGTAAGGAATAACCAGTTACGCCAAAAGATGCGGTCAATACAGCCAGAACTACCCCTGTAACCCAAGTTAATTCGCGGGGTTTTTTAAAACCCCCCGTAAGATACACACGAAATACGTGCAAGATCATCATTAGAACCATCATACTTGCTGACCATCGATGAACTGATCGAATTAACCAACCAAAGTTGACCTCAGTCATTATGTATTGAACAGAGGAAAAAGCCTCTGTAACAGTTGGACGATAGTAAAAGGTCATAGCAAAACCCGTAGCTACTTGTACTAAAAAACAAGTCAGCGTAATCCCCCCTAAACAATAAAATATATTGACATGAGGAGGAACATATTTACTAGTTATATCATCTGCAATCGCTTGAATCTCGAGACGTTCCTCGAACCAATCATATACTTTATTGAGATAGGTAAACCAAGAAAGACTCCCCCTCTTAGAGCCGTATATGAAAATTTCATCTCGTACGGCTCAAGCCGAAACACACAAATACTGGTTTCAACGGATATGGAATAGAGAGTTTCAAACTTCTTGTGGCTTAGCCACTTGACTCGATTTGACCCAAAGATACGAAGTAAGAAAAATCCGGAATCTCTTCTTTGTGATGATAATGCCAAGAAATACAATATCAAGTTGGCTCATCTATCTTTCTTTATGTTAATCATGACAGGCCTCTTGAATCTTCTCTTCCCTATCTTTTTTTTTTATAGGAATTCTCTTGTTGAGACCCTATGAATCAATTGAAACCTCAGATTCATACTAGAACCACGATGATTTAAGAAAATCAAAGCTAAACTCAAAGGATTTCTGAGTAAAAACCATTTGATCATCACTTCTTCAATGAATGTAATAACTCAACAAAATCTAGAGAAAGAGGTTTCTTTCGGAAGTATGAAGGAAAAAATTGTTTGATTTAGAAAAGACCTATTTCCCTATTTCCATTTTTTTTTAATCCGGTTGCGAGGTCTGAATAATAGGTATGAATCATAGTTCAAATATTTCTTTTCTTGATCTATTCTATATAGTCCGTGCTCCAGAGACTAGAATAAATATCTGACGAGGTAGAATCATCTTGATAGAGATGACAGGTCCATTCTCTGTATTATCAATAGGATCAATTATAACAAGTCACACGCTCATATTCCGGAAATGAAATATCGAAACAAATAAATTTCACGATCGAACTACCAGAATGGTCTATAAATCCAAGTCTTAGGTAATCTTAAGCATTAAGTAAGTATAAGTAAAATAATCTTTTTGCTAGGACTTACTAGTTTTTATGAACTAATTAATTGAAATTTCATCCAGTAAAACAGATGAATTATAAATTTCTAAAATAATAGATAGAAATATTGCAAATAGAGCCATTGCAACTCCCATAAGTGGTGTAGTCCCCCACCCTGGAGCTACTTTTCCATATTCCGAATTCAATGGTTTCAATAAACTCCCTACGCCAGTTGATCTTGGCCCAGATCTAGAACTACTCTCAACGGTTTTTGTAGCCATAAATCCTCTTTCATCATGGGTTTAAATCTGTTGACTTTGTATACCATTCCGTTGTAGTTGTAAATAAACAACATTATCGTGATCCTTTGTGATCTTGAAATTATCGAAAAATGGAAACAGCAACCCTAGTCGCCATCTCCATATCCGGTTTACTTGTAAGCTTTACTGGGTATGCCTTATATACCGCTTTTGGGCAACCCTCTCAAAAATTAAGAGATCCCTTCGAAGAACATGGGGACTAGTTGAAGTAATGAGCTCCAATATTAATATGGGGGCTCATTACTTCAATGGAAATAATGAAAAATCATTTCATTTTTTTAGTTGGAACTTTAGGTGGTTCTCGAAAAAAGATAGCGAAAAAAATTATCCCTAAAGTCGAAACTAAGAGGAATATATAAACCAATGCTTCCATAGATTCGATCGTGGTTTACAATTATAGCTTCCACACCTATTCATTTTGGATTATTTACTAAAGAAATTCGAATTTGAGATTTAAAATTTACTATTACTAACTATTACTATCTATATAGTATGTATATATAGATATAGTCATTCATATCTTATTACTATTCGATTATATTCTATTTCGAATTTTTCTATATTATTCTATTTATACATAAAAATATAGAAAAAAAGATAAATATATGAAATATAATGAAATATCTAAATAAATATTTAGATATTTATATACTCTAAATATCTAAATACTAGAATAAAAGAAAAAATAGAGGCAAAAGATGGCAAAGGAATTTTGTATCAGACTACTTGTCTCCTTGTAGTTGGATCTCCAAGTTTTTGGAATGCTCCAAATTCCACTTGAGCATCCAAATCTGGATCAATACCGGCAAAAACATCTCTGAACAAGGTTCTGGCGCCGTGCCAAATGTGTCCGAAAAAGAAAAGCAAAGCAAACGTAGTATGCCCAAAAGTGAACCAACCCCTTGGACTACTACGAAAAACACCATCAGATTTCAAAGTAGCCCGGTCTAATTCAAAAATCTCACCTAATTGGGCACGTCTAGCATATTTTTTCACAGTAGCAGGATCACTATAAATGACTCCATTGAGTTCTCCACCACAGAATTCAACAGTTACCCCTACTTGTTCAACACTATACTTGGATTCTGCCCTTCTAAAAGGAACATCGGCCCTCACAATTCCGTCTCCATCTACCAAAACTACCGGAAATGTTTCAAAAAAGGTAGGCATACGACGTACAAAGAGTTCACGCCCTTCTTTATCTCTAAATATGGGGTGCCCCAACCACCCAACAGCTATTCCATCCCCATTATCCATTGAGCCTGCTCTGAATAATCCCCCTTTCGCCGGATTATTACCAATGTAATCGTAAAAAGCTAATTTTTCGGGAATTTTAGACCAAGCTTCCGATAAGCTCAAATTTTCGGCTAGTCCGGCCCCAACTCTTCGATATATTTCTTGTTGGAAGTACCCCTGATCCCACTGATAACGAGTGGGACCAAATAATTCAATTGGAGTAGTTGCTGAACCATACCACATAGTTCCAGCAACTACGAAAGCTGCAAAAAAAACAGCAGCAATACTACTGGAAAGCACAGTTTCAATATTACCCATGCGTAATCCTTTGTATAAACGTTGAGGCGGACGGACACTAAGATGGAATAGACCCGCTAATATGCCCAATGTACCTGCTGCAATATGATGAGAAGCTATTCCCCCCGGAACAAAAGGATCAAAACCTTCCGCACCCCACGCTGGATTTACAGATTGTACTTTTCCCGTTAGTCCATAAGGATCAGACACCCATATACCAGGACCATATAATCCTGTTACATGAAATGCACCAAAGCCAAAGCAAGCAACTCCTGAGAGAAATAAATGAATTCCAAAGATCTTGGGCAAATCCAAAGAAGGTTTTCCCGTACGTTCATCACAGAATATTTCTAGGTCCCAATACACCCAATGCCAGATAGCTGACAAGAAGCACAAGCCAGAAAACAAAATATGTGCTCCTGCCACGCCTTCATAACTCCAAATGCCCGGATTCATTATAGTTCCTCCCGATATATTCCAACCCCCCCACGAATTGGTTATTCCTAAACGAGTCATGAAGGGTATAACGAACATGCCTTGTCTCCACATTGGATCAAGAACAGGGTCAGAGGGATCAAAAACCGCTAATTCATATAGAGCCATCGAGCCGGCCCAACCAGAAACTAGAGCTGTATGCATTATATGGACAGAAAGTAATCGACCGGGATCATTCAATACAACGGTATGAACACGATACCAAGGCAAACCCATGTAAATACCCCTTTCTGAAAAAGAAATAGACATTATGTAACTTTATCGCATTGGAAAAGACTAGACCGTGTATTTCACCTGTTTGGTAGATTCTTTATAGGAAAGGATTAATATTTATTTGTATTCCCTTCTTTTTCTTTTTAATGAAATAGAATTCTTTCTATTTCTTTCTATTTAGAAGAACAAATAGAAACAGATCTTATTCTATACCCAATAAGTACCAATACGCAATGGGAGTATTTTTAGGGAAAAATGCATAGATACTTTTTTAGAATTCGAAATCATTCGAACAATCGGCTGATCCCATCGATCCCCTTCGTTACAATCTTTCTTTATTCATTCTGTATTCCTCTATGAACCTTCCAGTTCTATATATATATACTTATATATACTATAAGTCTAGCTAGATAAGAATATTAAGTTCTATTTTATAGAATCTAAATAAGATTCTAAATAGAAAGAAGATTAAAAGATATAAAAATAGAATATAAGAATAGAAAAGAAAGAGAAAAAATGATGAAGACAATAAAACCATTGTTACGTTTCCATATTAAAGTAAAATATAGTACTTCATTTTTTTCTTTATCTTAATGCCCCTTGGTGTTCCAAAAGTACCTTTTCGGAGTCCTGGAGAGGAAGATGCAGCTTGGGTTGACGTATAGTGCGACTTGTCAGACAGATTGGTCATATGGTATTTCTCCGTTATCTCCCTCGATCGAGTATTCTCTGTTTCGCCCAATCCAATAAATATATATTCATTTATTGAACCATCAATAATTCGGAGCGTGAAGCACAATAATTCCTATTGGGAATCAATATTATCAATTAAAATAATTGATGGTTTACTTGGACTGATAAAAGAAAGTATCCAGGCTCCGTTCAAAGAATACCAAATTGTAAATGGTAAGAGTAAAAGTAATAGAATGGGAGTGTAAATGTAGTAATTCTGAAATAAAGAATATAAAAAGAAAATAGAAATTTCATTAAATTCTTAATAATTTATTAAATTCATTATTAATGAAATAGAATATAACTTACTATAAGAGAATCTATTTTGTAGAATATATAAGAATTACACGATTACTGCTTGTATCATAGACTATTATTAGACTTACTATAGGGATAATTTTAAACTGCCTACCAATGGAGTAGTATGATGAATACATCGAATATTTTTTGGAAAGGTATGAAAAATTGAAAAAAAAAAAAAAGAAGTGGTACTGGAATCATTTGACCTATATGCTCAAATGGAATTCGGGCAAATCTTCCCCCGGAGTAGAACAAGAACCTAAAAGAATTGAAAGGGCCCATTCAGGAACAAGAAAATGACATCGTAATTTGAATTTCGATGAAACAATACATCAATGAGAGGTTAGTTCAATAAGTTCATAAAATTCTTTTTGATTTTCTACATTATAGAATATAGGGAAGGGGAAGGAGAGCAAAACTCATGTTCAAAAAAAAAAAAAGAAATAGGATTGGAATCGACACATTGATTTTTTTTCGCAATTCTTTCGAACCGTATGCATCCAAAGGTGCACGTACGGTTCCTCAGGGATACAATTTTGCCCTAATCAACCGACTTCATCGAGAAAGATTACTTTTTTTAGGCCAAGAGGTTGATAGCGAGATCTCGAATCAACTTGTTGGTCTCATGATATATCTCAGCATAGAAGATGATACTAGGGATCTTTATTTGTTTATAAATTCTCCAGGCGGATGGGTAATACCAGGAATAGCCATTTATGATACTATGCAATTTGTGTCACCGGATGTACATACAATATGTATGGGATTAGCCGCTTCAATGGGATCTTTCGTTCTGGTCGGAGGAGAAATTACCAAACGTCTAGCATTCCCTCACGCTTGGCGCCAATGAGTTTTTTTATTTGAGAAAAAAAAAAGAATACTATGCCTTCGCTGTATCGAATATGAATCAAATAAAGAATAAGTAATAATAGCATGGCAATTCGAGTTCGATATGAACAAACCTTTATTGTTTTTTTCTAACATGAGATTTTGTATCGAGATAGTAGTATGAAAGAAGGGTTATTCCCAATTTGATTTTATGTGTCAAGCAAGAGTCAATTTCAGCGTCACAAACCATTATTCTTCCACACCAGAAGTCTCTTTCTTATTTTTATGTTATGAGAGAAAGAGTTAAAAAAAATGGAAAAAATCATTTGATCCTTCTTGGATCCTATCAAAAAAAAAACTTTGGGATTGCTAAACCACAGACGAGATAAATATATAAAGCAACAGAACCATCATAGTATCTTTTTAACTACTACGAAAGGAAGGGTGGTAAATGGATCATTTAACTATTTGGATCGGATAAGTTCTATTTATTCTTTTCGATAGAATAGCTTCTATCGAAAAGATAAATTCCATTGCAGAGCCGTATGCAATGTACAAAAGATGCCCGTACGGTTGTTTAATTCTATTTTTTATTGTTCTTTTTATTCCCCCTTACTTTAATACTTTAACCCAATCGTGCAATATATAGATAGAAGAACCATTCATGATGTTATATCAATATCATCAGGGTTATGATTCACCAACCTGCTAGTTCTTTTTACGAGGCACAAGCAGGGGAATTTATTCTGGAAGCAGAAGAACTATTGAAGCTTCGCGAAACTCTCACAAAAGTTTATGTACAAAGAACGGGCAACCCTTTATGGGTTATATCCGAAGATATGGAAAGGGATGTTTTTATGTCAGCAACAGAAGCCCAAGCTCATGGCATCGTTGATCTTGTAGCGGTCGAAAATGATAATACTGGGGATTCCATATAAATATACGAATTCCTTTTAAAAATTGGAATTTCCCGTGTGAATAGAAATCATTCATAATCATCAACCATCAGGTTAAGATCGATCTAAACCAACCCGCTCTATTCTATCTAGAATGAGATTCTATAGACACGCCATGCCAACCATTAAACAACTTATTAGAAACGCACGACAGCCAATAAGAAATGTCACGAAATCTCCCGCTCTTCGAGGATGTCCTCAGCGTCGAGGAACATGTACTAGGGTGTATGTGCGACTCGTTCATTTCAGATCATGAGTTTGAAAAATGTAAAAGTTTTTTACAGTATCAACGACCACTACCAATGAATTAGGATAGATATAGTGAAAGACGGCCTTTTAATTGACTAGTATCTAAAAATGAAGATCTATAATCTACTTAATTATGTTATGAATTTATGGTTTCTATTGGTGAAAATCCAATCACTCCATTTGAGATGAGAAGGAATTCTCCATTGGTAACAAATAGTTATCCATTAAGCGGAGGAAAAAGGTTATGCTCCTATTCCTTTTCTTGAAAAAACGGACTAACAGGGTCAGCTACCTAGCCAACTTTCAGAATTAAATGCCGTCACTGTATGGATAGCTTTTTTGTGAAAAGGACTATTACTTTATAATTAGAATTGAAAAAAGAATTCTAATTGAAAAATGAATGGGTAGAGCCAAAGAGTGTGAACTATACGAGTTCACGATAAAATTCGATGAAATGAAAGAAGAGGCTCCGGTGTATAGAGAGGACCTCACCGTTTCAGAAGTTACCATAGAAACGAGGAAACCCACTATTCTTTTTTATTTAGTAGCATTTTAATTTCTTATTTCCAGGCGAGATACCTACCTTGAAGAAAGAAAAAATCGTGGTCGGGAAGGTCATAGTCGCAAAAGCCATTGGAATTTATATTTTATATATCGGAAGAATCCGTTTTGTTATTAATCGACCGGAGGAAAAGGATGACTGAAAGAAGAGAAATCAATTAGTTATTCAAGAAAATTTCATTTGATTCAATGACCAGAGTTAAACGAGGATATACAGCTCGGAGACGTCGAAAAAAGATTCGTTTATTTGCATCAACCTTTATAGGGGCTCATTCAAGACTTACTCGAACAACTACTCAACAAAGAATGAGAGCTTTGGTTTCTTCTCATCGAAATAGGAGCAGGAAAAAGAGAGATTTTCGTCGTTTGTGGATCACTCGGATAAATGCGGTAACTCGTGAGGATAGGCTATTCTATAGTTATAGCCTATTCATCCACAATCTGTACAAGAGACAATTGCTTCTGAATCGTAAAATACTTGCGCAAATAGCCCTATCAAATAAGAATTGTTTTGATATTATTTCAAATAAATTTCAAATAAAATCATTAATCAAAAATAAAAAAAAAAGAATACAAATCAAATAAAGGAATAAAAGAATCTTAATTATTATACAGGAAACAAGAATGATTGAAACAGGATTTCCCGGAGAATGGACTCCGGGAAGATAGAAGAAAAAGAAATGAAGATTTGAGTAGTAGGAATAAACGAACATCTTTCAAGAAAAAAGGATTTCTTCCCCATTTTTACTTTTTTATAATTTTAGAGTTTATAATACAAGAATCAAATCTGGATTCTAGTTTTTTTTTCGAGCAAAAAATTCATATTAATATGAGCTTGAGTTCCGATTGGACTTTTGAAGAGTCTATCTATTTATTTTTGGTTCTAGGGATCGACTCCACTCTCTCCAATTGTTTCTCATTATTACGAAAAGGTAACAAAGATAAAATACGAGCTTGTTTTATAGCAATAGTAATTAATCGTTGTTGTTTCAAAGTTAACCTATTTGTCCGTCTAGATAATATTTTTCCTTGTTCACTAAGAAATCGACTAATTAAACTCATGTTTCTATAATCGATTCGATCCCCCGATCCGATTGGGGGTAAACGTCTACGAAAAGATCGCTTGGATTTACGAAAAGGTTGTTTGGATTTATCCATGGTTTGTTTATTCCTTCTATATATCTATATAAAATAATCTATAAAATAGAATACTTTTTTTTATTCATTTAATTAAGATTCGACCAAAATAGGATTTGGTTTGTATTATATATGTTAAGATGTAAAGTTCTTAGTCTTCCCACTACTTGTAAAAATAACACAAGCATTCCGTTACATCTATTTCTTTATTTCCCCATGAATTGTATACTTTTGACAATAGCGACAAAATTTTCTAAATTCTAGTCGATTGGGTGTATTGTGTCGATTCTTTTGAGTAATATATCTAGAAATGCCCGGCAATTTTTTATTGACACCCTTTCGAACACAACAGGTACATTCCAAAATAACTATAATTCTAATATCTTTACCCTTGGCCATGAACCTCCTTTTCATTTTGGATCGACTTCACTTTAGAACTCTCTTCATTTTCTTTTTGATCCGAACCAAAGAAAAAGAAAAGAAAAAAGAATCTATATTCTATATCTATACTATTATATTCTATATCTATACTATATTAACTAGAAATGGAATTTGTAAATATTTTATTTTTCTAATTCTAATAATTCGAATGACTTCTAAGTACTATAATCTAAAAAAGAATTACTATTAATTAATATAACTATAAAGAAAAAGAGTCATATTCATTAATAGAATAATATTACGAATATCATAATAATTAATTAATACAATTTTTTCTAACTATGAATTCTTCCTATCCTAATCTCAGTATCTTCTTCTTCTTTCTATGTTAGAATTTCGTGGAACCGCCCCTAGACTGGATCCACATTTCCATTTATTTTCCCAAAAATTCTATCGTAGATTCACTGTATTTTGACTGAGGTTCGATACACTCTTTCTCTTTCTTTTTTGAGAATAGAAAAGAAAAAGGAGGCGAAATTGGAGCCATGTTACGTAGAATTGTATCTCAAATCTTCTTCATTTTTTCACAGATCAATAAAAGAATTCAATCAAGATGAAAAAAAGGGGAATGACAAGGCATCTGGAAATAAACGATTAATTTCTATCAATAGACCTGCTAAAGACCCAAACCATAGAGTGGTTAGCACAGGTGCCGTTGAGAGATATGTTTTTATATCTCGCATTGAAAATCCTCCTTCGTCTTTTATTTTTTTTTTTTTTCTTTCTTATTTATTTCAATTCTTTATTTATATTGTAATACATATTTATTTATATTGTAATACATATTTATTTATATTGTAATACATATATAGTCTCTAATACATAGATCATAGATAACCCGATATTGGAATTTTAGTTCAAGATTATTTGTTTTTGCTTGAAATGAAATTATAATTAGGAATTACTAACTAAAATGCATATATATGTACAATGATCCAGCAGATTCCATTTTGTCGCCCTCTAAAAAAAAATGACAAAAAAATTATCTACCTATCTATATAGAGATGGTAGAGCAAAAAAGAAGGATGTGGAAAACAAGACATGGATTTTATACAATGGACACTGTACAACAATCTTTAAAAGGGATGTAGCGCAGCTTGGTAGCGCGTTTGTTTTGGGTACAAAATGTCACAGGTTCAAATCCTGTCATCCCTACCTATTCTTTCTCCTATGGACAGTTAGGAGGTATTCATTGAATAAGATCGGGAAATTTTGGACAGAATTTTTCATTTTTGCATACTATATGCACACAAAACCCTCGGGGTTAAAAAAATCCTTTTCTTTACAATCGTATCTACTTTTATAGGATATAAGAAAGCGCTCTTAGTTCAGTTCGGTAGAACGCGGGTCTCCAAAACCCGATG